AAAATATAGTGTTAGAATTCTCTGAAAGGTAACTATCTCGATTGCATATATGCAATTTATATAATATAGATATAGAATTTTTGAAAAAGACTTTCTTCCCCAATATCCTAATATAATATAAGAAAAAAGAACTTACGATCTTTGGGATCTGATGCTACACCGCTGCTCAATACCTTAGTGGATCAACTCTATTACATAATTTGATTCCTAACTTTTATCCTGGATCACGGGATAAGTAAGCAAAGCAGTTCTTAACTCTATCGACCAAATAGCTTGCTAATTGATCTTTACGGTGCTTTCTCTGTCAATTCAATCCTTTATCCATGGAGTATATAGGCTTTATCCATTTCTTTTAAATTTTGGTTCTCGTGAAGTATCTTTACTTGCTACAGCTGATAAAAACCGTTGCTTTAGACGACGCATATGTAGAAAGCCTATTTCATTCTAGTATTTATTAGTTAATTGGATCTTTTTTCCTTCTTTCTATAGTAGAGATAGTCGCACGTAATGACAGATCACGGCCATATTATTAAAAGCTTGTGGTAAGAATGGGTTTCGTTCCAGTGCCCGGAAATAATATTCCAAAGCCCTTGTATGCTCTCCGTTGCTTGTGTGTATAAGTCCTATGTTATAGAGTATATAACTTCGATCATAGGGATCAATTTCTGGTCGCGTAGCTTCATAATAATTTTGTAAAGCTTCCGCATAATTTCCTTCGGATTGAGCCAACATCCGTTACGGTCGTTCATTCTATTCAAAGAATCTCCGTTCCAGAACCGTACGTGAGATTTTCATTTCATATGGCTCCTCCCTTCTTTCTGCGCATAGTACTAAGGGAAATAATCCATGAAATTAAAATTTGACTATTCTACTGAAAGGAGCTAGTATTTTTACAAGAAATCTCTAACCAGCCTTCCTGCAAGAGGTTTTTTATTAACACCAACTGTATTAGTACTAGATGGAAATGGTAACTCCAACAATTTCTTTGTCCCCAACGCCCCTATTTCCAGGAATTAGTCACTTCAACGATCTTTGATGGTTATACGGATACCCAAAGTATGAACGAGATGGATGTTTGTTGTCCCAACCATTCTTGTTAGCCCCGATACCGATAAGGAAAAGGGTAAGGTAATTTATAACAAAGTTTTCATGTTGTTGATTCCTAGGTGTAGTGCTTCTTCCCCTATGCTGCCTATTGGTACTGGTGGAGTAGGATTGACTCGCAATACGGAACCCATAGGTGTAACCTTTCGCTAAATACTAAAATCAACAATTGAAGCATCCGAGGCTGCATCAATCGAGGATACACGACAGAAGGAATTGTTCTATATACAAACTTCACCTTCACTAAGCGTGGGTTTATTTTAATAATTTGGTTTTTTCTATCTCGAACCATGTCTCTTTTCTTTCTCGTAATACTGGACCTAAAAAAAAAAGAATCAAATCGCACCATCTCTGTAATAGGTAAATGCCTTTTTTTCTCCGGAAGTTGTCGGAATTATTCGTAATAAGATATTGGCTACAATTGAAGAGGTCTTATCAATAAAATTTGCATTTATCTGAGATCTTGGCATAATTAACAATCCATTCTATAATTCTTTTCATTACCTTTAGGGTAAGGGGAAAATGATCCCGCAAACTAAAGGAATTGTCATAGTACGAAATAACATAAAATAAAAACAGACTAATTTTTAAAAAAGATGTGGACCTTTTGTTTGGATTGGACAAGGAGAAATATTAAATATTGAAATCAGATTCGATTTCATTCTAATTTCGTAGTATAACAATGAACGGAACTATAACAATTTCATCTAAGTTGAATAACCAAGGATTTTACTGAGGATTCTGATAATTCGAGAAGTTTTTATTTGGTTATGATCCAAAGAAGAAACAAAAAACAAAACGAAATCATTTTTCTATAAAAAAATGGAATGGATTAGACTAAGGTAAGTATCCGTTTTGTTTTTTGTTTGCATAACATGCATACGCCATGTCATACAATTTAAATAAAAAAATACACGGGACGAGTCAATAATTTGTATTAGATCTATGGGATAGCTAATGAGCTAAATTTTTGTTGAGAAATAGAAAATTTTATTTGATTTGAAAGGAATTTTTCCTATGGAACTATTCATCCGTCGCACTTGTACTGCAATAATATGAATGACTCGCTATTCACTCGGTTTCTGGTCAATAATAAGATTATGTAGGAGAGATGGCCGAGTGGTTCAAGGCGTAGCATTGGAACTGCTATGTAGACTTTTGTTTACCGAGGGTTCGAATCCCTCTCTTTCCGGTTATCTTAATTCACCAACGTTACTGAGTCAAATCAAATAACAATTGATACCATCATATCAACAAGAGGACCCTTATTTGATATAAATTCTCGATTCCTAATCACATTACTGTGATACATAAAATACAAATATCGGAAAAAGAAAGAGCAAAAAATATTACCGCTTGTCCGTTTGTGATAGGTGAATAATAAAAATTCGGACCAAGGCCCTTAGATCTATTTATTTTTATTTCGGCGAAAACAGACAAAATTCTATGAAATTTTCTTTGTTATTTTTGTGAGGTTTAAGTCTGACGGGAATAATATTCTACGACTAACAACTCATTTATTTTCAAACCAATCCATTTACTATCTACTATTTGATTTACTACTCCTTTATATTGGAATGAGTCAAAAGTCAAATGTTTTGGCAATTCCTCGTGGGGGGATAAAGAAATAGAATTTTTAATCAGAGCTTTCGATCTTTGTTTATCCTTCGTAGTAATAATATCTCTCGGTTTACAACGATAACTTGGTATATCCACTATACCACCATTAACTAAAATATGTCTATGGTTAACTAATTGCCTGGCTCCAGGAATCGTCGAAGCTATACCCAATCGGAAAAGGATATTATCTAAACGCATCTCAAGTAATTGTAGTAAAACCTGACCGGTTGACCCTTTGGCTTTTCCAGCGATATGCACATATCTAAGTAATTGTCGTTCTGTCAGACCATAATGAAACCGCAATTTCTGTTTTTCTTCTAGACGAATACGATATTGCGATCTTTTACCAGAACGCAATTGATTTTTAGGATCACTTCCGGATCTAGGTCTTTTACTAGTTAGTCCTGGTAAAGTCCCCAGACGACGTATTTTTTTGAAACGAGGTCCTCGGTAACGAGACATAAAGACTCCTTTTTTTTATTTTATTGAAATTTCATTGTTTAAGAATAAACAAAAATGAAAACAGAACTCTAAATTAAGACTGAACTAAAGGATAAACAAAGCAAAGCTAAATTTATTGAAATACTACAAAGTAGAATAAAAGAAATTGTATCACTATCCGTATTTTTGGTATATATATGTATGTATATTATATATAATTTCTATATATAATTATGAATTCTCATTTTTTGTATATATAGGAAGTTGTGGCTCCTTTTTATAATTTGTTCTTTTATTATTTGTTCTGTAGAAAGAGATCTAATTCTTCCAATATGTTATTTTTTATAGTTGCAAGTTACCACGACATAATAGATGGATCAGTGATTCAACATTTTGAGAAAATGGGGAGAGAGACTCTCAATCATGTAAAAAATCGATAGAAAAAAGCCGGCTATCGGAGTCGAACCGATGACCATCGCATTACAAATGCGATGCTCTAACCTCTGAGCTAAGCGGGCTCACATATTACATACACATATCACATAACATAAGAGAAAAATAGTATATAGAAATCGAGGAAACTACCAGATTTCATCTATTAGCCAATCTTAGCTTAGCTATTTATTTTAATTTTATATTTATACTAACTATATTTATAGTTAATATGAACTACAACCATATAGTTGTATATAGTTCCTATTTTATTAACTATATATAGAACTAACTATATCTAAATCTAACGATATAGATAGAATAGTTAGAATATAATATATAGAACTATTTCTAACTATAATGTATAACATAATTTATTTACATATATATGTATGTATTTTTTTATTTTCCATATAATTTCTATATTAGATAGATTTTAGATATATAGTCCTTCTATTTATATATATATCCTTCATATCCTTCTATTATATATAATAATATAAAAATAAAATGATAAAAAAAAAAATGGAATTTTACTTATTTAATTTAATTAATTATAATATGATGAATATCAATTTAATCAAATTGTAATTTACAATTCGATAAAATTGAACTATTTCTGAAAACTAAAAACTTTTTAAAGCAGTTCTATAAAATTATAGAAATTTACTAGTTATTAACTAGTAACTTATAACTTATAATTTAATTGTTAATTATATATATATAGTTATAGTGAATAATAGGTGCTAAGATAAGAAAAGGATAAAGAAAAGATACAATCTAAATGAAAATGAGACATTCCTCTGGTTTGATTCGGAAAGGGAAGAGATAGGACGAAAAAAAAAGAATGAATATCGACCGTTCCACTATTTAAAGTCGTACTGTAAAAATGAAAGGTAGGGGGAAAGGTATATATGTTGGATATACCTATCCATATTGAATTGCGGATACATCAATGATAGAATCAATTTTTTATTGAAACAAGGTTCATCCAATATATATATATAAACTATGAACTGATGGGGGATAGACAAAAAAACTAGATAGGAGCATACAATACACTTTTTCAATATAGAAAAAATTATCTAACGAATTAAACAGGTCCAAACAAACAAAAAAAGTAAAAGAAAATTCCAACTGGATCTTGGTATCAAAGGGGATATGGCGAAATTGGTAGACGCTACGGACTTGATTGGATTGAGCCTTAGTAAGGAAACCTGCTAAGTGTTAACTTCCAAATTCAGAGAAACCCTGGAATTTAAAATGGGCAATCCTGAGCCAAATCCTTAGTTTGATAAAACTAAGGTTTATCAAACTAGAATAAAAAAAAAAAAGGATAGGTGCAGAGACTCAATGGAAGCTGTTCTAACGAATGAAGTTGACTACGTTTCGTTGGTAGTTGG